TAGATCTCGCCGTTAATTTATTAGAATTAAATATAGAAATCTATAAATAATAAATAAAAATAGATTTAATCGTTCATATAATTTAGTAGGAGATGAAACCTATGCGAACAAAGAGGTGGGAAAAGTCAAATACAAAAACATACGCTTTAAGTCAACATATATGTATGTCTGCTCATAAAGCACGTAGAATAATTAATCAGATTCGTGGGCGTTCTTACGAAGAAATAATTAGCATATTAGAACTACTGCCTTATCGAACCTGTAATCCCATTTTGAAATTAGTTTATTCCGCAGCAGCGAACGCTAGTCATAATATGAATTTAAAAAAAGAAACTTTAGTTATTAGTCAAACTGAAGTTAACAAAGGTCCTACCATGAAAAAATCAAAAGCTCAGGCTCGAGGACGTAATTATTTAATAAAAAGGCCAACTTGTCATATAACTATTGTATTAAAAGATATATCTTTATATGAATATGCAGAATATATCATATGGTTCAAAAAAACTGGATGCATCTCTAAAAAAAAGTATACAGATATAGCGTATAGTGGAGATGTATGGGACAAAAAGTAAATCCACTTATTTTCAGACTTAGTACAACCCATAATCATCATTCCCTTTGGTTTTCTCAACCAAAAGATTATTCTTACGGTTTACAAGAAGATCAACAAATACGGGATTTTATCAAAAATTATGTAAAAAAAAATATGCGAATATCCTCCAGTGTCGACGGTATTGCGTGTATAAAGATTCAAAAACGAGTTGATCTGATTCAGGTTATAATCTATATAGGATTCCCAAAATTATTAATAGGAGATAAATCGAGAGGACTTGAAGAATTACAAATGAACGTACAAAAAGAATTGAATTATATGAATAAAAAGATTAACATTACTATTAAAAGAATAGCCAAACCTTATGGTTACCCTACTATTCTTGCCGAATTTATAACCGACCAATTAAAAAATAGAGTGTCATTTCGCAAAGCCATTAAAAAAGCTATTGAATTAACCAAACAAGCAAATACAAAGGGAATTCAAATACAAATTGCAGGTCGGATCGACGGAAAAGAAATAGCACGTATCGAGTGGATCAGAGAGGGTAAGGTTCCTCTACAAACCATTCGATCTAAAATTGATTATTGTTCCTATCCAACTCGAACTATCTATGGGATATTAGGAATAAAAGTTTGGATAGTTAGAAACGAGGAATAATAATACTCTACTTGAGTAATGGAAAACAAAAAGAGAAATTCCAATTTTATATTCTTTTATATATAGGATTTAATAAAAATTGTATTAACTATCAATTTGATATAATTGCTATGCTTAGTGAGTGTGTGACTCGTTGATTTTTTTAGGGTTCGAATTCAAAAAATAAATGGACCAAGCTTGTAATATGAACTACTAACTATTAACTATAGAACGAATAAAAAATCCATCGCTTCGTATTATACATATTATATATATATTATGTTTTGATTTGAGCTCCAAAAAAAGTCAATGATATATGGGATTCTAATTCTATCGTTGTAACAACTAAAAGACTTTTTTTTTTAATAAACAAAAGAAAAGAAAATATGATTATGAACTATAAAAATAGTGTGGATAAGTAGACGAAAGGGTGAGGGAAAGAAAATATCAATGATATATGATTCGAAATGTAAGGTCTATGAGTCATCTAAAAAATGAAAAGTAATAAAGCATCAATACCAATTTATCGATTGATTTATTCATATAACAAAAAAATAAAGAGCTTCGAGTCAATAAAGACTAAGAATATTGACTTAAGAACCAATTTAAATTAGGAGCTCCGTTGTGAGAAATTAAGACCTAACCATTAAAAATTTAGAGACAGTGGGAACGACGGAACCCGTGAAGACATCAAATTGTATTGAACATAAGATTCATGTGGCGGGATGACGGAACAAACGGTCAAATATACTGAGAGGTCATGAACTACCTTGTAAGACTGAACTAGATATTAAAAGAGTAAATATTCGCCCGCGAAAGTTTTTTATTTGATATGGTTAGTTATAGATTCAAATTTCAAATAAGATATACAAATTCCTACGAAATTACATGAAATCTAAAAAATTACCAAGATTTCGTGAATGATTCATTAAAGTACGTGTATATCTTAATTATGAATCATTTTAGAACACCTTTTTCGCGTCGCTAGGAGCTGTATGAGAAGAAACCCTCATGTCCGGTTCTGTAGTAGAGATGGAATTGGGAGAAACAATCATCAACTATAACCCCCCCAAAAAAAGATTCCGTAAACAACATAGAAGAAGAATGACGGGAATATCTTTTCGAGGCAATCGTATTTGTTTTGGTAAATATGCTCTTCAGGCACTTGAACCTGGATCACAAGGCAAATGGAAGCAGGATGCCGAGCAATGTCACGAAACGCGCGTCGGGGTGGATGGGTACGTATATTTCCAGACAAACCAATTACAAGAAAACCAACGGAAACTAGGATGGGTTCGGGGAAAGGATCCCCCGAATATTGCGTAGCGGTCATTAAACCTGGTCGAATACTTTATGAAATGGGCGAAATAACATAAAATATCGCCAGAAAGTCCATTTCAATCGCGGCGTCCAAAATGCCTATTCGATCGAATTAAATTCATTATTTAACGATAGAAATGGATAACTAAAAAAATACTTTGATTGCAATAGGGGATTCTAAAAATTATGATTCAACCTCAGACCCATTTAAATGTAGCAGACAATAGCGGAGCTCGCGAATTGATGTGTATTCGAATCATAGGAACTAGCAATCGACGATATGCTCAGATTGGTGACATTATTATTGCTGTGATCAAAGACGCAATGCCCAATATGCCCTTAAAAAGATCAGAAGTGGTTAGGGCTGTAATTATCCGTACTTGTAAAGAACTAAAACGCGAAAATGGTATAATAATACGATATGATAATAATGCTGCGGTTGTCGTTGATCCAGAAGGAAATCCAAAAGGAACTCGAGTTTTTGGTGGAATTGCCAGGGAATTGAGATATTTAAATTTTACTAAAATAATCTCATTAGCTCCCGAGGTATTATAATTTATAGTAGGATATTTGAATGAAATAAATTCATTAGTTAATTTTATTTCACGTATATGCCTTTATTTCATATTTTATTTAAAATTTAAAAACGAAAAAAAAAGAAATTACCATGTTGATTATATATATATCAATATATCAATTCGGATTTGTTCATCATGGGTAATGGCACTAGTACTGATATAATAACCTCTATACGAAATGCTGACATGAATAGAAAAAGAATGGTTCGAATAGCATCGACTAATATCACCGAAAGCTTTGTGAAAATACTTTTACGAGAAGGTTTTATCGAAAACGTGAAAAAACATGAGGAAAGCAACAAAGATTTTTTGATTTCAACACTACGACATCGAAAAAATAGGAAAAAACCATATAGAAGAAATTTTTTTAATTTAAAACAAGTTAGCCGTCCCGGTTTACGAATATATTCGAACTATCAACGAATTCCTAGAATTTTAAGTGGTATAGGTATTGTAATTCTTTCTACCCCGAAAGGTATAATGACAGACCGAGAAGCTCGATTAGAAGAAATCGGCGGAGAAATTTTGTATTATATATGGTAATTTATATCTGATATCCAAATTGGATCAAAAACGAAGTTTTTGTGAAAAAAAAAAAAATGGACTCATGAGGGTTTTATTGAATTACTTTCCAACGGTATGTTTCAGATTCGTTTAGATAAGTATATAATGAAGATCGAATTTTAGGTTATGTTTTCAGTAGTTTTATACGGATACTGCCAGACGATAGAATAAAAATTTAAATAAGTCGTTATGATGTAACCAACAGACGTATAATTTATAGACTGACTATGCAACAAAGATTCAAACAAAAAAAAGATTATATCTTTATTTGAAGTTATAAATTGAAAAGAAAAATATATATGATATAAATATAAATAAATTTAGTCCAACCGAAAAAACAGGTTCCAAATTAAAGTAAGGAATGCCAAATATGAAAATAAGAACCTCGGTTCGTAAAATTTGTGAAAAATGTCGATTGATTCGAAAACGACGACAAATTCTCGTAATTTGTTCCAACCCGAAACATAAACAAAGACAGGGCTAACCTTTCTAAAAATAAATCAAAGACCCGAAATTATAATAAATTAAATATAAATAAGAGAATGAATAAAAATATATAATAATAACAAAGAGCACCCTTAATTTTAACATGAAATGGATATATCCATATATTTCTCACCAATTCATATTTATGAAATGATACAATATGGTAAAACCTATATCAAGAATCGGTTCACGTAGGAATGGACGTATTGGTTTATCTAAAAATAAACCTAGAATACAAAAGGGGGTTATTCATGTTCAAGCAAGTTTCAACAATACCATTGTAACTGTTACAGATGTACGAGGTCGGGTAATTTCATGGTCCTCCGCCGGTACTTGTGGATTCAAGGGTCCAAAAAGAGGGACACCATTTGCTGCGCAAACCACAGCAGAAAACGTCATTCATACTGTAGTGGAACGGGGTATGAAAAGCGCAGAAGTCTTGATAAAGGGCCCCGGTCTCGGCAGAGATTCAGCATTACGAGTTATTCGTAGAAGTGGTATGCTATTAAGTTTTGTACGAGATGTAACCCCCATGCCACACAATGGCTGTCGACCTCCTAAAAAAAGACGTGTGTAAAAATAAACATTGAAAAGAATTCAAGAGAAAGAAACGATTCAATGATCGGAGCAAACAATATTACTATGGTTCGAGAGAAAGTAACAGTAGCCACTCGGACATTACAGTGGAAATGTGTTGAATCAAAAGTAGACAATAAGCGTTTTTATTATGGCCGTTTTGTTTTGTCTCCACTTATGAAAGGTCAAGCCGATACAATAGGCATTACAATGCGAAGAGCTTTGCTTGGAGAAATAGACGGAACGTGTATCACACGTGCAAAATCTGATAAAATACCACACGAATATTCTACCGTAGTAGGTATTCAAGAGTCAGTACATGAAATTTTAATGAATTTGAAAGAGATTGTATTGAGAAGTAATTTGTATGGAACTTGGGACGCATCTATTTGTGTCAGGGGCCCGAGGTATGTAACTGCTCAAGACATCATTTCGCCACCTTTTGTGAAGATAGTTGATAATACACAGTATATAGCTAGTTTGACAGAACCCATTGATTTTTGTATTGGATTACAAATCGAGCGGAATCGTAGATGCCGTATAAAAACGTTAAATAATTTTCAAGACGGAAATTATCCTATAGATGCAGTATTCATGCCTGTTCAAAATGTGAATCATAGCATTCATTCCTATGGAAATGAAAAACAAGAGATACTTTTTATCGAAATATGGACAAATGGAAGTTTAACTCCGAAAGAAGCACTTCATGAAGCTTCCCGAAACTTAATTGATTTATTTATACCTTTTCTACATGTGGAAGAAGAAAACTTACATTTAGAGGACAATACATACAAAATGACTTTACCGATTTTTACCCTTAATGATAGATTCACTAAACTAAGGATAAATAAAGAAAAAATAACATTGAAATATATTTACATTGACCAATTAGAATTGCCCCCGAGGATCTATAATTACCTTAAAAGTTCAAATATACATACATTGTTGGATTTTTTGAATAAAAGTCAAGAAGATATTATGAAAATAGAGCATTTTCGAATAGAAGATGTAAAACAGATATGGGATATTCTAGAAGAGCATTTCGAAATTGATTTCCCCCAAAATCGCTTTTAAATCTATTTTATCGTTTTATAAAATTAGAAGGGTGTTTTGAACCTTTAGTATTTAGTAGAATCCATATATTTGATATTTGGAATAGATACTGAATCTAATTGAACAAATGTATCTAGGGAGAAAATTAAGTTTGAAACAGGCCCTTATTCCCTAGATACACACTCAAATAGATAATATAATATAATTTTTTTTTTCAATTTAATTAATTTCAAAAAGACCTAACGTTAAGGATTTATCAATAGGTAATGTTGCCCCAATGCCCAACCAAAGGGCTGTTGTAGTACCAATCAAAAATATAGTTGTTGCTATTGGACGACGAAATGGATTTTGGAATTTATTAACATTTTCTAAAAAGGGTACTATTAATAATCCCACGGGTACGGAAATCATTAAAAGAACACCTAATAATTTATTGGGTACTGTACGAAGTATTTGAAATACAGGAAAGAAATACCATTCTGGTAATATTTCCAAAGGAGTTGCAAAAGGATTCGCGGGTTCACCAACCATTGATGGTTCTAAAACCGATAAGCCCACGTTACATGCAATAGTTCCTAAAATGACTACCGGAAAAATATATAAAAGGTCATTTGGCCATGCGGGTTCTCCGTAATAATTATGGCCCATTCCCTTGGCCAATTTAGCTCTTAATACAGGATCATTTAAATCGGGTTTTTTTGTTATTGAGATAGGTGATATGATAGATCTACCCCTCGAAGGAACCGGATATGATAATTTTTTATCATCCGGCTCGAGCAAAAGAATCCAGGGGATCAAAAAAAAGAAATTTTATTCAAATTAAGATTCTATTATTTGTTATACACATCTATACAAATATGAATGCTTATATGTAATAAAGTAAGAAAACTTTTACCAGATTCTATCTCTTTATCTACAGTTCCAACAATCTAGCTGTTTATCGCTCTGGTCTTACAAGTACGTTACAAGTAAATACTCAACACCCCAATAGGCTTACAAAGTTGATCATGAGAAAATGCTTTCTGGGTCGTCTCAAACCTCTCGATTTTTATTTATACCCAAGTCAAGTATAGTTGTATACTTTTGCAAAGGAAAGGGTTTACTTGTTACTAACAAAATGTAGCCTCTGTTCTTCTTTAGATCCTTTGTTTCACTCCGATAATGTTATCAATCTAATCAATGCAAAAGAAATGAATGCATTTCTATACTATTAGTGAACATAGATAAAAAATATTAATTATGCTATCCCATATACTTAGTAGACTGGATCTTACGAAGCCTATGCACAACCCGACTTAGGTCTACTGTAGATCATAGAAAAGATTATATTCAATCGAACCGGCTTACGCGAGATTACGCCGATGGTTGAAACAAGAACACGTTTCGTTATGAATTAAAATGTGGCAGATAGATAAGAACGTATGTCTGCACGGCCAAATCAGTAGTTCAAGTCACACACTGCCATAATCCATTTTTTTGTTCTCTTCGGAAAATTCACTTCAACTATTCATATCAAATAAACTACAGTTAAACTACAAGAGTTGAAGAGAAATATCCAAAGAAATGTCTTATTCTTTTCAATAATCCACACTTATAGCAATGAAAACCTATTGTTCCTCTACCAAGTGATAAACTATTTATGCCAAACCAAATAGTTATGATCTTATAAAGGACCTGAAATACCTTGTTTACGTATCATTGAAAAGTGCATTAACATAAATACGGCAGTAAGAAGCGGCAATACAAAAGTGTGTAAACTATAAAACCGAGTTAAAGTGAATTGTCCCACACTAGCACTTCCACGTAATAACTCTACCAGAGGCGATCCTATTACAGGAATACCTTCAGGTACACCTGTTACAATTTTTACCGCCCAATAACCAATTTGATCCCGAGGTAAAGAATAACCAGTTACACCAAAAGATGCGGTCAATACAGCCAGAACCACACCTGTAACCCAAGTCAATTCGCGGGGTTTTTTAAATCCACCCGTGAGATATACACGAAATACGTGCAGGATCATCATTAGGACCATCATACTTGCCGACCACCGATGAACCGATCGGATTAACCAACCAAACTTAGTTTCCGTCATTATGTATTGAACAGAGGCAAAGGCCTCAGTAACGGTCGGACGATAGTAAAAGGTCATAGCAAATCCCGTAGCTACTTGTACTAAAAAACAAGTAAGCGTAATTCCTCCTAGACAATAAAATATATTGACATGAGGGGGTACATATTTACTAGTTATATCATCTGCAATCGCCTGAATCTCGAGACGTTCTTCAAACCAATCATAGATTTTATTGAGATAGGTAAACTAAAGAAACTCCCTCTCTTAGAACTGTATATGAGACTTTTATCTCGTACAGCTCAAGCAGAAACACCTCAATACTGATTGCAACGTATATGTAATAAACTATTTAAAACTTATGAATCCTCCTATTTTTTTCTATTTTTCGAGAAAAAAAAAAAGAATACGAAAGATCTTTTTTTGTGATGATAATGCCACAATATCAAGTTGGCTCATTCATATGTTGATCGTTACAGGCGTCTTGAATTTTCTCTTTACCTATTTCTTTGATTTAGTCTTTTTGCTGGTTTTACTATTCTTTTCTTTATTATTGATATTGATAGGAATTTATCTTGTTAGGACTCTATGAATCGACTGAAACCTCAGATTCATACTAGAACTACCGTGATTCAATAAAATCTCCAAGCCAAGCTAAGACCAAGATTCCATGAGTAAAAACCACAAGATCATCACTTAGTCACTGAATCGATCTAATGAATGACTAAAAATAAAAGCACACATTTTTTTGTACAAAATAAGCGCATCGCATAAAAAAAAGAAGCTTGAAAGAATAAAAAAAAACCATCCATTGAATTTATAATGTTCTTTCTTTTTTTTTTTGAAAATTTGTTGGAGTCCAGTCGTAAGGTATGAATATTCAGTATGAATCATAGTTCCAATATTTCTTTATTTATTTCATATATATATTCCGTGTTCCAGATACTCGAATCAATATCCGACGAGGGAGAACCATCTCTAAAGATGACAGACCCATTCTCTGTATTATCAATAGAAGCCATTCTAACAAGTCACACACTCATATTCCAGAAATACAGTACATAAAAAAAAATTCCACGGTCGAACTACCAAAATAGAATAGACTAGACATTCAAGACCTAAATAAATGATTCTCTTTGTATTGCAAAGCTAAGATCTCGTAAATCTTATGAATCTAATTCATTGAAATTCCATACAGTAAAACGGACGAATTATAAATTTCCAAAATAATAGATAGGAATATTGCAAATAGAGCCATTGCAACACCCATCAAAAGGGCAGTTCCCCAACCGGGAGCCACTTTACCATATTCCGAATTTAATGGTTTTAATAACGATCCTGTGTTAGTTCGTTTTGAAACATATTTCGAACTAACCTCAATGGTTTGTGTTGCCATAAATCCTAGTGTATTGATTAAGATCGGTTGACTTTGTATACCATTACGTTGTAAATAATCTTATCATAGATCTATTGCAATCTTGAAATTATATAACAATGGAAACAGCAACCCTAGTTGCCATCTCTATCTCTGGTTTACTTGTAAGTTTTACTGGGTACGCCTTATATATCGCCTTTGGGCAGCCCTTTCAACAACTAAGAGATCCGTTCGACGAACACGGGGACTAGTTGAAGAGCCCTCTTGAGGGCTCATTACTTCAATTGAGAGAATTAAAAATAATTTCATCTTTTTTGTTTTATTGGAACTTTAGGCGGTTCTCGAAAAAAGATAGCGAAAAAAATAATTCCTAGAGTAGAGACTAAAAGGAATGTATAAACCAATGCTTCCATAAATTAAATCGTAGTTTACAATTATAGCTTCCGTACCTAAATAAATTATATTTATTTGGATTGTTTCACGGAGAAAGAAAGAGCAGAGCGGACAATGGTTCAAATCAATTTATGATACCCTGCCTATGTCAACTGCCCCAAATAAAATTAAATAGAAGCGAAAAAGTGTTGTATCAGACTACCTGTCTTCTTGTAGTTGGATCTCCAAGTTTTTGGAATGTTCCAAATTCAACTTGAGCATCCAAATCTGGGTCAATACCAGCAAAAACATCTCGGAACAATGTTCTAGCACCATGCCAAATATGCCCGAAGAAAAAGAGCAAAGCAAAGGAAGCATGCCCAAAAGTAAACCAACCCCTTGGGCTGCTACGAAAAACCCCATCAGATTTCAACGTAGCACGATCAAATTCAAAAATTTCACCCAATTGAGCGCGTCGAGCATATTTTTTAACAGTAACAGTATCGCTATAACTGATTCCGTTGAGTTCGCCACCATAAAACTCAACAGTTACACCTATTTGTTCGACACTATACTTCGATTCTGCCCTTCTAAAAGGAACATCCGCTCTAACAATTCCGTCTCTGTCTATCAAAACAACCGGAAATGTTTCAAAAAAAGTAGGCATACGACGTACAAAAAGTTCGCGCCTTTCTTTATCTCTAAAGATGGGGTGTCCTAACCATCCAACAGCTATTCCATCTCCGTTGTCCATTGAACCCGCTCTAAATAATCCCCCCTTTGCCGGATTATTACCGATGTAATCATAAAAGGCTAATTTTTCGGGAATTTTAGACCAAACTTCCGATAAACTTTTTTTTTCGGAGAGCCCGGTTTCAACTATTCGATATATTTCTTGCTGGAAGTATCCCTGATCCCATTGATAACGAGTGGGGCCAAATAATTCAATAGGCGTAGTTGCTGAACCATACCACATGGTTCCAGCAACTATAAAAGCGGCAAAAAAAACAGCAGCAATACTACTGGAAAGAACGGTTTCAATATTTCCCATACGTAATCCTTTGTATAGACGTTGAGGCGGGCGGACACAAAGATGGAATAGGCCCGCTAATATCCCCAATGTCCCGGCTGCAATATGATGAGAAGCTATTCCTCCGGGAACAAACGGATCAAAACCTTCCACACCCCACGCCGGAGTTACGGGTTCTATTTTTCCTGTTAGTCCATAGGGGTCAGAAACCCATATTCCAGGACCATACAGTCCAGTTACATGAAATGCACCAAAACTAAAGCAAGCCACCCCTGAGAGAAATAAATGAATTCCAAAGATTTTGGGCAAATCCAAAACGGGTTTTCCTATACGATCATCAAAAAAGATTTCTAGATCCCAATAGACCCAATGCCAAATAGCGGCTAAGAAACACAAACCAGAAAAGGCAATATGTGCCCCTGCCACGCCTTCATAACTCCAAATACCCGGATTCGTTATAGCCCCCCCTGTGATACTCCAACCACTCCATGAATTGGTTATTCCTAAACGAGTCATAAAGGGTATAACGAACATACCCTGTCTCCACATTGGATCAAGAACTGTGTCAGAGGGATCAAAAACTGCTAATTCATATAGAGCCATCGAACCGGCCCAACCAGAAACTAGAGCTGTATGCATTATATGGACAGCAATTAACCGACCGGGATCATTCAATACGACGGTATGAACACGATACCAAGGTAAACCCATGGAAATACCCCTTACTTTAATCAAAGAAAAAATGTAATTTTATTGCATTGGAAAAAACTACGGACCTAGTTGCTTTCAGTAGATTATAGCGAAACAGGGATTTCTCTTTTTCTATTCTATTGGCATTATGTTACTACTAACCAAACAATTCTATTTGTAGGAACAAAGAGAAACAGATTTATTTTATACCCGATAAGTATCAATACGCAATCGGGTGTTAATACCACTTTACTATGAGCAACTATGTCCCATCGGGTTTTCAAAGGACCCGCCTATTCGATTGATTTTTTTCTTTCGATTAAACTTTTCTAATCTACATTTTTTTTTATGATTATGATATAAGATAAGATATTCGTATTATGAAGATAATCAACCCATTGTTACGTTTCCACATCAAAGTAAAATAAAGTCCTTCTTTTTTTATTTCACATGCCTATTGGTGTTCCAAGAGTACCCTTTCGACTTCCCGGAGAGGCATATTCAACTTGGATTGACATATAGTGCGGCTTGTCAGATATTTTGGGTCATATGGGATTTCCCCGTTCTCTTTCCGAGATATCCTATGTTTGTTTCACCCTAAAATGTAAAATGATTAATTGAATCATCAAAAAATTGAAGCGTGAAGTACAATTAATGAGATCCCTTTTTTTGTGTTGTGGGGGGGTTCGGATTAAGATTCTCAATTACAATTCCAATCATTTATGGTTGACTTGGATGAACCAATAAGTATCCAGGCTCCGTTTAGAAAACCCGAATGAATATGTATTGTATGATTTTCACTTGAATGGTCTCCATAGGAGATAATATCTTAATCAATTAATATGACGATTGGCATAAGATTGGCAGAAGATATGATGAATTGAAAAAAAAAAAAAAGCAAGGTTGTGTATGTAGCAAAGAAAAAAGAAACGGTAATGGTAGTAGGAGCATTTGTCCTATATATGCATATGCAAATCAAAATCGGTCGGATCTTTACCCGGAGTAGAGCAGAAACCTAAAAATATTAAAGAGTCCCACTCAGGAACAAGAAAATAGCATCGTGATTTGGATTGAATATCGGTGAAAAGAATACATCAATGAAAGGTTAGTTCGATAAGTTTATTTATTTGTTATTTGAATTATAGGGAAAAAGAAAAACACTCAGACTTTTAAAGTAAAGTTCCTTTGTTAGAAACAATCCGCTATGAAAAAAGAAAGCGGCGGAAATATACAATACACATTGATTTTTCCCCAATTTTGTGGAACCGTATGCATCAAAAGGTGCATGTATGGTTTCGAAGGGAGACAGTTTAATCCTAATTAACCGACTTTATCGAGAACGACTCCTTTTTTTAGGCCAGGGGGTTGATAGTGAAATCTCAAATCAACTTATTAGTCTTATGGTATATCTCAGTATAGAAAATGATACCAAAGATTTTTTTTTTTTTATAAACTCTCCCGGCGGGTGGGTAATACCCGGAGTTGCTATTTATGATACTATGCAATTTGTGCGACCAACGGTACATACAATATGCATGGGATTAGCTGCTTCAATGGGATCTTTTCTCTTGGTCGGGGGGGCTATTACCAAACGTCTAGCATTCCCTCACGCTTGGCGCCAATGATTTTTTTTATTTGATAAAAAAAAACAAAACTATGCCTTCTCCATATGAAATAGGAATATTTAAGTAATAATAGCATGGCACTTCGAATTCGATATGCAAATTATTTTTATTCTTTTTTAAACACATTCGATTATGTATCGAGAGAGTAGTATGAGATTCAAAAATATTTTCGTTTATATATATCGGGATTTTGTTTCAGCGGCACAAACTTTGAAACTTTTTTTTTGTTTTCACACAGGGAGGCTATTAATAATTTTTATGTTATGAAAGAGTATTCTAAAAAAATAAAGAAAAGATAATTAATTATTTTTCCCTTATTCGATTTTTTTTTGATTGAATCGAAAAGAAACTTTGGGATTGCTGGCTTACAGACGCAATAAATAAAATATATCAAGCAACGGTGCCATCATATTATGTTTTTTTAGCTCTGGAAAAGAAAGTAAAGATGGCAAATTTACAGATCTAGGTCTGATAGTTTTTATCTTTCTTCGATGGAAAGTAAAAATAAATTACATTGTAGAGCCGTATGCAACGTGCAAAAGATGCCCGTACGGTTGTTCAATTTTCACTTTTTTCTTCAGCCCCTAAAAAAAAAAATCGAATAACTTTTGGTTATGTCATATCATCAGGGTAATGATTCATCAACCTGCTAGTTCTTATTTTGAGGCCCAAACAGTGGAATTTGTCCTAGAAGCGGAAGAACTTCTGAAATTGCGCGAAACCCTGACAGAGATTTATGTACAAAGAACGGGCAAACCCTTATGGGTTGTATCAGAAGACATGGAAAGGGATGTGTTTATGTCAGCAACAGAAGCCCAAGCTCATGGAATTGTTGATCTTGTAGCGGATGGCGGATAAATGAATCTGTATTTAAAGCAAATATCCTTATTTGGTATTTTCTCTTTTTACTAAATTCAAAATTATAGTAACTAAAAGTAATTCATAATTATCTGGTTAGGATCGATCTAAACCGGCCCATTATGGATATGATTCATCATGCCAACTATTAAACAACTTATTAGAAATACAAGACAGCCAATCAGAAATGTCACAAAATCCCCCGCTCTTCGGGGATGTCCTCAGCGCCGAGGAACATGTACTAGGGTGTATGTGCGACTCGTTCAAATCCTATCAAATCCTATATAGCAATTGAGGACAAAATAAAAAAAAAATAGTAAATCAAGTCGGTACGGATAGAATCGAAGAACTCTATTCACTATAACGAAATCAAAAAAAAAAAGATTTAATCTATTAAGCATATCCTTAATTGTTTATGTATGAAATTTATGGTTTTATATTGGTGTAAATCTACTTACCTCAATTTACGATAAGAACAAATTCTCTAGTGGTAGCAAATGCTTATTTCATTAAAGCGTAGAAATCCTTATTTGATTTAAACTTATGCTCGCATTCTTGCAAGAACGAACGGACTAACAGGATCCGCTACCCAGCCAACTTTCCTAATTAAATACCGTTACTATACAAATTTATTTTTTTGTGAAAGATCTAGTACTAGATAATTCATAGGTAGAGCAATGTGAACTGTACAAGTGACCAATAACCACGTTAGTTAAATGAAGGGGGGGGTGGCTCCGGTGTATAGAGAGGACCTTACCGTTTTCTTATTTAATTTAATAAATTAATAAATAACCATAGAAACGATGGAACCTACCATTTCATTTTCATTTAGTTTATCCATTTATTTTATTTATATGGAATATATGGATTATCTATATTTATAACATCTAATACTAATCCAAATTAAGAATTTGGTAATACCTAGGAAAAAATAAACAAATATGGTGGTCGGGAGGGAAGGGTTATAATAGCAAAAATCGTTGGAATTTTTATTTTATACATTGGAACAATCGTTTTGTTATTAATAGACAGGGAAAATAATAACTATAAAGAAAAAAAATTAATTAGTTATTAATTAAAGTTCCATTTAGGCAATGACCAGAATTAGGCGAGGATATATAGCTCGGAGGCGTAGAACAAAAATCCGTTTATTTGCAGCAAGCTTTCGAGGAGCTCATTCAAGGATTACTCGAACTATTACTCAACAGAAAATAAGAGCTTTGGTTTCGGCTCATCGGGATAGAGATAGACAAAAGAGGGATTTTCGTCGTTTGTGGATCCTTCGGTTAAACGCAGTCATTCGCGGGAATAGGGTATCGTCGCATAGTTATAGTAAATTAATATATGATCTGCAGAAGAAGCAGTTGTTTCTTAATCGTAAAATACTGGCGCAAATAGCTATATCAAATAGGACCTGTCTTTATATCATTTTCAATGATATCATGAAATAAGGAGATTGGAAGAAATGCATCGGAATTATTTAAACGGCGTTCCCCGGAGTTTATTCTCCGGGAAAGTGGAGTCGAAAGAAACGAAATTAGGATGATAAAAACATAGGATTAAAATATCATACTCTAAAATATTTCGAACATGCTCAATAAAAAAACATTATTCTGCGTTTGCGTTCGGATTGTAATTTGGATTCAATTGAAGAATAAGCTTATTTTTTTCTGGTTCCAAAGTTTAAGGTTCTAGGAGCGGGCTTGGTTCTTTCAAATTGTTTCTCATTATTAAGAAAGGGTAATAAAGATAAAATACGAGCCTGTTTTATAGCGCTAGTAATTAATCGTTGTTGTTTCAAGTTCAATCTATTGACTCGTCTAGATAATATTTTTCCCTGTTCACTAATAAATCGACTAATTAAACTCATGTTTCTATAATCAATTCGATCCCCCGGCCCAATCGGGGGCAATCGACTATGAAAAGGTCGCTTAGATTTCAGAAAGCGTCGTTTGGATTTCTCCATAATTTTGTGATTCCTTATTCCGAAATCCTAATTCAAATTCATAAATAGGATTTGTTTCTATTTTTTCTATTTGTCTTATATTTTAAATTATAATATAGATAAAATATAAGACAATATAGAACATTATTATAGATTATATTATATAATGATGATAATAATGTTCTATTTTTGCTAGTATTTGACAGGTTTACATATAGATAGAAATAAATGTAATCTATTTCTTTACCTCCCCATGAACCGTATGTTTGAAACAACAGGGACAGAATTTTAGTAATTCCAATCGACTGGGCGTATTGTGTCGATTCTTTTGAGTAATATATCTAGAAATACCCGTGGATTCCTTATTAATACTCTTTCGAACACAGCTGATACACTCTAAAATAACCGTTACCCGGGCATCTTTACCACCTTTGGCCATGAACCTCCTTTTTATTTTTGATTCACTAAAATAGAAATTACTAAAATTTTCGTTACCTCTTGTCAATAACTAGACTGAAAAAAAGGGAATATCAACGAATCTGGGAAAAATCGATTGATCTCTATCAATAGACCCGCCAAAGATCCAAACCATAGAGTACTTAGTACCGGTGCCGTGGATAGATAAGTTTTTAGATCTCGCATTGAAAATACTCCTTATTTTTTATTGAAATACATTGTATCTGTATTTAAGGTATATGTAGTTAAGAACCGCTTCTAGTTATAGGTGGAATTCCTAATTAAAATGTACAATCATTCAACTTTACTTTTATTAAAACATAAAAAAAATTCCCCCCTTCCTGAACATTCCGGAAATTGATTCGTTTTTTTACGGTTGATTTCATTCATATGTATATCATTTTTTTCTGTTATTATTATTATATTATATAAAATAAAGTTATATAAAAAAATGAGACCAATCAATGAAAGAAATCGAAAGAAATACCGATATGGAAACAAAGATGGGGATTCTTTACAATGATACTGTAGCTCAATTGAAAGGGATGTAGCGCAGTTTGGTAGCGCGTTTGTTTTGGGTACAAAATGTCACAGGTTCAAATCCTGTCATCCCTGCCTATTTATTTTTCTATGAGCAGCAAGTATGATACTTTAATATCATCATATATATACTATGATGATGTAGTAGAGTTACAAAAAGAATCGCTTTCTTTACAGCCTGTACTAAGAAAGCGCTCTTAGTTCAGTTCGGCAGAACGTGGGTCTCCAAAACCCAATGTCGTAGGTTCAAATCCTACAGAGCGTGATTCCATTCTTGTTAGGTCAAACGCTCCTAAATAACTGAACTAACTGAAACAAAAGGAATTTCCTGCGGATTCAAGTTCAAGAAAGGAGTCGACCAATCGGATTTTATTTTAATTAATCAAAGGTCCAGCCGATCGCCACGTTTGTATTGTAAATACGCAGTTATGCATAATCCAGCCAAAGTTATAGAAATTAGACCTAACACAATTCCAAATAGAAAAATTTCAATCATTTCAATTTGTTTTATAAGGGGAAACCGGGGGGTAATGTAATATATTATTATATCTTTAAATATTAATCCGAATTGCCCATGAATATCAAATAAAGGGCGGTACAGAGTAAGGAATACCTGGAATCCCACAGAACGCTTTTTTTGTATGAATTTTGGATTTCATAAATTTCAAATCAATCGTATTTTGCTCATACAAACAAATAAAGATGAGGTTATAGTTAAAGCCGTTAGTAGAAAACCAAAATAACTAGTTATAGTAAGCATAATAGAGGA